CTTCGACTTAGGTACTTACTTAGAATTCCATGTTGTACAACAGCTCTTCCTATCTGATAGAAAAGGATCCCATGATGCACCTGAATTAGACGTTCTCGGAACAACCAAGTTTGTCCAAAAAAAGCGGTTCTAACTGTATTAGTGTCTATAATTAATTTACTCTGTGCTATAGTCAACGATACGGCCTGATTGTTAAGTCCTACAAGATCTCGTGCATTGTAACCCATGGTTAGGGTGGAACCGACTGAATTAGTATGGAACATTGTCTTTTCCAAGCGCAATCCCCTAGTATATGAAAGAGTGAAAAGGTGCTTTCGTTGTTGTGGAATAGGAAGCCTTCGTATCTTAATGCATGTATCTAATTTAGTCGGAGCTATTAGAGCGGGATCCACTTTGTGGGGAAGATAAGTCGAAGCAATAACAAGAGTATTTCTAGTGGACCGTCTTTCACAATCCCGGGAGAGATAGTTCAAAAAGAAAGCGAGGGACTCCACGTTAAACATATACAGATCATGAATGTTTGGAATCCATACTATGCAAGGACACATTGCTCTTACGAATTCGAATTGAAAGTCGATACAAACTAGTTCGATGTCCAGACCGAGCAGATACCTAAGTATAGGATCCTCCAGCAAAGTTAGCTCCTCCAGCTCCAGGTCCAAGTCCAAGTCCAAGTAAGAATAGATATCATCACTAATATCAAAACCATCATCAATATCCACCACATTATTAAGCGCATCCATATAGTCCTTAGGATCGCTATCATCATCCAAATCAATATCAGCAATATCCGCCTCATCAAGCGCATCCGTAGTCTCATCAGGATCGAGCTCATTAAAAATGAGTTTATAAAACACTTGGTCCAGAAATACCTTAATGAAAGGAAGATAGGAGGTTGTCACTAGGGATTGGACCAAATGGGCTCGTCCAGTTCCTCTAGAACCTATCACTAAAATACCCCTAGGGGGGGATATGCCTAGGCCGAGCGAAAAGGGTAGTATTGATTTGTAATGATCAAATCTAATCCCACCACACGGAAATTGTGAATAAGCGATTGTTTGATAATGAGCAAGGAATATCCGTCTTTCTGCTAAACAGGATGTATTGACCTCATAATTCAGTAGATCCTTTTTATGAATGTCAACTAAGTATCGTAAGTAAATTGCTCCCGGTTGTTGAAACATTGGATAACCAGAGTCATTCCTTAATAAATGATCACTATGAGTCAGACTCAATAGAATTTGATTAATCCCTTTTTCTGTCCTTAAGGTGAAGGAATGAATCAAGCAATCTCTCTGTTCATGAAAAATCAAAACATCGGTCTCGATCCTGAATTCTATTGCATTACGAGTCAGAAACCTATTTCCTTCCCTTCTCCATGAATCCATCTCTTTAATTGTATGACTTAGATGTATCGTATTTATCAAATACGGGATTCGATCGATGGGATCTGGTAGGGACCCTAGGCAATCGAAGATGAAATCGATGGGCGTGAAAAGAAGTAGGTTCTGTATTAATTTGACGGGACTAGCATTAAGAAGTAGAAAGTCGAGTATGTCCTCGAGATAAAACTCTATATCTTCTAGTAGATAGACTAATTCTTCCAGAGGAAAGAAGAGGAGGCCGCCTACTAAGTCCCAGAGCAAGAAAAAATCGCTTTCAGGAGGTCTAACATACTCACCCTGAAATTTTTTAAACTCATTCTTGAATGATTCACTCATCAAAGATTTTAACCTTTTGAGCTCTGTCTGTAACTCACTAGAGGTTCGGGAAACAAGGACAAGATGTGTATGAACGAGATATCCAGCAAGAAGAAGAAGTAAAAGGATTGAATAGAGGAACTCCCGAACATTTGGCGAGCTCAGATTTGTCGATATCAATGGTGACTCATTATTTCGATGAATTCTTTCTTCGTCCAGAAGAAGCTTATGGAAACACTTACGCGGAATCTCACTTATCTTTCTCTTCTTCTTCGTCCACTCCCACAAATTTCTCTTACGAATTCGCCGCTCAAGAATTCGCCATTTTCTCTTAAGAATTCCCCATGATATATCTGGTATGCGCATAATATCATGAAAAATGGATACAAATTTGGGATTGCTACTTAGTAGGTCTGAAAAGGTATCTAAAAATAGAAAATTTAGATATTTGTACCCTGTCGAAGTAAGGAACCATGGCATATATGTTTGGAATAGATTCCATTTTGATTTTGAGAGAGTTGAAAAATAACTATCTCGTTGAACTCGTTGAAAGATTCTATCCATCTGCCCTTTCTCAACGCATTTCTTTAGCCGAAGACTCCGTTTTTTCCTCTTTTCGGATGGGAAATATTTCTCAGAACGTGGAGTGTGAATCAAACCCATGTTTGAATTGAAATTGAGATACTGATGCAAGTTCTTCCCTTCTTCCTCAGATAGACTCATATCTGAAAGAGGTTGACGATAAGTTCTTTCCAAATTGACTATTTCTTCCTCAACGATTTCTTCCTCAGATAGACTCA